CTCTACCACTGAGTTAAAAGGGCCTTTTTTATTTAATTCCGGAATTATTCACTATGTGGATAAAATATCTATATGTACATATATTATAAACATAAGTATATATGCATTAAGTACGTGCAGTAGATACATAGTGTCTAGTGGCTCATTGTTGAATAATAAAATGGATTTACCTAGGAAGTCTAGGAGAAAATGCAATGAATTGTTTCAAGACCGACTCGAATAGAAATAAATTCAATTGAAATAATTCAAAAAAAAAAAAATACTACTACTAGATTTCTAATGTCGATTCTAATGAATAATTCGTCAATGACGAATAAAAAACAATTCTATGCAATTCTGAAAGGGGGAAAGATCCCTCGGCTAGAATCATTTGATTATATTGACAATTTCAAAAAACGGATCATACTATGATCATAGTATGATGGCCGTTGGTCAAGCGGGCCCCCATCGTCTAGTGGTTTAGGACATCTCTCTTTCAAGGAGGCAGCGGGGATTCGAATTCCCCTGGGGGTAGGGTACTACGAAAGGAAATTGATCATGGATTACCAATAAGTCGAAAATTGATTCTTCCTGGGTCGATGCCCGAGCGGTTAATGGGGACGGACTGTAAATTCGTTGGCAATATGTCTACGCTGGTTCAAATCCAGCTCGGCCCAATAATTCGCCAATCCGCCATGAGATGATATAACTCCCTTTGTACTTCAGAAATACCCGATCCGGAGATAAAAAAGAATCAAATTTTCTGCTAGATCCCGTATTTCCCTGGGATTGTAGTTCAATTGGTCAGAGCACCGCCCTGTCAAGGCGGAAGCTGCGGGTTCGAGCCCCGTCAGTCCCGACGGATCCAATAAATATATCAAAAAATCTCTCCCTTTTTCTGAAGGGGACCGGGGGAAGAATTCCATTGTCAAAGCAAAGGGGAAATCCTTATTTCTTTTTTCTTTCCTTTTGGTAGGAGAAAGACATATGCGGTTGGATTAGTACAATTATTGGTAGCATTATAGTCAGTATTCCAAGAAATGCTGGCTTTTTCGATTGCCCCCGATGCATGTAATGGAATCGAGTACTATACTTTTTTGAGGCGCGCATACACAAAAGGAATTCCTTTCTTGTCCAATACAAAATTGAATATAAGAAAATACTTTCCAGAAAAAACAAAAAAAAACAATTTATTTTTCTGGCTACGGATTTATGGAACCTGACTTACTAGTTTGAAGTTGCAAAATAGATTTCATGCAAATTGCACACTGAGCTTTTGGTATAGGTGTCCCGGGGCTAATAATCTACGAAGAAAGGAGGGGGAAGGACAGATCAACCAAAGATCCTACTCCTCTTAGAAAGGCGAATGAATCATTTTTCCTATTTTTCATTTTGTTTTAAGGCCCCATCGACGAAAGAACAAATCGGAAAATAGTAAATTTGATGAATATTCATTTTATACGGTCTCATCTTTATCACACTTCTTTGTCTTCCAAGTCAAAAATAGTTTCGTTCTAAACTCCTTTCTTTTTCCATTTAGCTTTTATTGTTTGTTTGGGTTTGTAACTATGTGACCACTGGAAGTGGAAGAGCTATTTGATGAGACTTCATCAGATGATTGTACAAGAAGGAACTAGATAGATTAGAGAGAAAAAAAGAACAGATAATAAAAAATGATAAATAAATAAAGGAATTTTGGGTTAGGTCAGCAATCCAAGTTTGGGGCGGTATGGATAAAAGAACTTCCTATGTTATACTATTCAATTCTCGACGACGAATTTATTTGATAGTTCAGATATTGTTATTCATGATATTGATCTGATTCAAGATCATCGAGAGGTAATATTCATTCATTGAATTTACAGGCCAAAGATTTATCATCTCTATGGGATTAAATCCCGAGTTATTGCGAAGTAAAAAACCGATGAGATTATGGAAGTAAATATTCTTGCATTTATTGCTACTGCACTATTTATTCTAGTTCCTACCGCTTTTCTACTTATCATTTATGTAAAAACAGTCAGTCAAAACGATTAATTATTAACTAATTTGAATGAAACTTGACTTCTGAGTTCTTAGCCAAAATTGACGAAATAAAATGAAAAAGATTCCAATTTCATGTCTTAAATGAAATGAGTGGACTAGAATCGGCAGTATTCTAATAGATAGATAGTATGGTAGAAAGAAATAGATGAATCTTTCTACCATACTATTTATTAGTTAGATTCTTGTTATAAAGCTGCCCCCTGGAATAAAATAAAGATAGAGGCTGCATTTGATATGGATCTATATATCAATCTACAATATTATCTTGATATATGCGAATATCAATTCCATATATGGGATTGACATAGCATCCAATTCCATTTATTTGCTATATCTATTTGTTCTGATCAATCTGAATTACTCCTATGTCTTATAGTTTGAATTACTATATTTTTTATTTCCAATATGAATCTCGGTATCTATTGAGAGAATCAAATCAATGAAGCAAAAGCGATAGATATAGGCATATTCAAAA